CAATAACTCTGAATTTTTTCTTTCATATATATATATATATTCGATAGATTCGGGTCGTGATTAATCGTTTGATATGTTAGTATGTATACGTACGTATTAGATATATTATATAAGGCCGTCCTTTCTGTAATTTCGATAGAGGAATTCCAGCTACCAACACAACGTAGTCAACTCCATTCGTTAGAACAGCTTCCATTGAGTCTCTGCACCTATCCTTTTTTTATTCTAGTTTTATAAACCCTTGTTTTCTCAAAATAAAGATTTGGCTCAGGATTGCCCATTTTTAATTCCAGGGTTTCTCTGAATTTGGAAGTTACCACTTAGTAGGTTTCCATACCAAGGCTCAATCCAATCAAGTCCGTAGCGTCTACCAATTTCGCCATATCCCCTTTTGATTTGAGACCAAGATCCAGTTGGAATTCCACCCATCTCTTTCATTTATTTTGGAACCGTTGAATTCATTAGATAATGATTCCCATATCGAAAAAGTGTATGCTGCTATTTGATTTTTTTGGCGATCCTCTATCAGTTTATTTCTATTGGATAAACCTTGTTTCAATCAGAAATGATTCTATCATTGATGTATCCGCAATTCAATATGGATAGATATATCCCATATATATATATGTTTCTCCCTCCCTTTCTTTTTTACAGTGCGATTTGGAATACTGGAACGGTCGATATTCATTCTTCTTTTTTTTTTTCGTCCTATCTCTTCCTTTTCCGAATGAAACCAGAAGAATGTCTCATTCTAATTTGGATTGTATCTTTATCCTTATCTTATCTTTTCTTAGGACCGATCCGCTCGCTATACGCTATAATTATTGCTAATAGCCCTAAGCTAAGATCCAGCAGTTTCCTGAATTCCTATACACTATTTCTATTTGTTATACTATTTCTATTTCTGTTATGTGAGCCCGCTTAGCTCAGAGGTTAGAGCATCGCATTTGTAATGCGATGGTCATCGGTTCGATTCCGATAGCTGGCTTTTTTTTTCTCTATCGATTTTTCCATGATTGATAATCTCTCCTTTTCTCAAAATGTTGGATCACCGATCTATTATGTCGTGGTAACTTGTAACTATGAATAAAAAATGGATTGGAGCAATTAGATCTCTACAGAACAAATCATAAAACGGAGCCTCAACTTCCTATATATACATATACAAAAAATCCGGATATTAATAGAATTCATTTCATTCTACTTTGTAATACTTCAGTAAATTTAGCTTTGCTTTGTTTATCCTTTAGTTCAGTCTTAATTTAGGATTTATTCTGTAAAATGAAATTTCAATAAAATAAAAAAAGGAGTCTTTATGTCTCGTTATCGAGGACCTCGTTTCAAAAAAATACGCCGTCTGGGGACTTTACCAGGACTAACTAGTAAAAGACCTAAATCCGGAAGTGATCTTAAAACCCAATTGCGTTCTGGGAAAAGATCGCAATATCGTATTCGTCTAGAAGAAAAACAGAAATTGCGTTTTCATTATGGTCTGACGGAGCGACAATTAGTTAGATATGTACATATCGCTGGAAAAGCCAAAGGGTCAACAGGTCAGGTTTTACTACAACTACTTGAGATGCGTTTGGATAACATCCTTTTTCGATTGGGTATGGCTTCGACCATTCCTGGAGCTAGGCAATTAGTTAACCATAGACATATTTTAGTTAATGGTCATATAGTGGATATACCAAGTTATCGTTGCAAACCCCGAGATATTATTACTACGAAGGATAAACAAAGATCGAAAGCTCTGATTCAAAATTATATTGCTTCACCCCCCCCCGAGGAATTGCCAAAACATTTGACTATTGACTCATTCCAATATAAAGGATTAGTAAATCAAATAATAGATAGTAAATGGATCGGTTTGAAAATAAATGAGTTGTTAGTCGTAGAATATTATTCCCGCCAGACTTGAACCTAACGAAAATAACAAAGAAAGATTCAGAGAATTTTGCCCTCTTTTCGACGAAGTAAATAGATCTAAGGGCCTTGATCCGCATTTTTCTCATTCACGTATTACAAATAGATCAGCAGTAGGATTTTTTTTCTTTTTTGTTCTTTCCGATATTTGTATTTTACGTACCGCAGTAATGTAATTAGGAATAGAGAATTTCTGGAATAGAGAATTTCTATCAAATAAAAGTCTTATTGCTGGAATAATGGTATCAGTTGTTATTTGATTTGATACATTGTGGTCGGTCACGTTGGTGAATTAACAGAAACGGAAAGAGAGGGATTCGAACCCTCGGTAAACAAAAGCCTACATAGCAGTTCCAATGCTACGCCTTGAACCACTCGGCCATCTCTCCTACATAATCTTATTATTGACCAGAAACCGAGTGAATAGCGAGTCATTCATATTATTGCAGTACAGGTATGACCGATCAATGGTTCCATAGGAATAATTCCTTTCAAATTTCCTATTTCTCAACACCAACTTCTCTCATCAGCTACCCCATGGATCTATTACAAATGCATGAATCGTCCCATGGATTTTTATTTCCATTGTATGGCATGACGTATACACGTCATGTAAACAAAACGGATGGTTACTCTACTCTATTTTATCATGGAATAATTATTCTTTTTCCTCTTTGGATCATAACCAAATCAAAACTTTTCGAGTTATCAAAATCCGTAGTAAAAGAAAGTCCTTGGTTATTCAACTTAGATGAAATCTTAGATGAAATAGTAATAGTTCCGTTCATTGGTATACTACGAAATTGTAATGAAATCCAATCTGATTCAAATATTTCATATCTCTCCTTGTCCAAACAAAATGGGACAATTTGAGCGGAAGGTCCACATTTTTAGAATTAGTCTGTTTTATGTTATTTCGTATTGTACAATTCCTTTGTTTGTGGGATCATTTTCCCCGAAGGGTAATGAAAAGAATTCTAATTATAGATTATAGAAAGGATTGCTAATTATGCCTAGATCTCGGATAAATGTAAATTTTATTGATAAGACCTCTTCAATTGTAGCCAATATTCTATTACGAATAATTCCGACAACTTCAGGAGAAAAAAAGGCATTTACCTATTACAGAGATGGTGCGATTTGATTCTTTTTTCTTCTTTTTTTAGACTTCAGTATTATGAGAAAGATATGTGATTCGGGATAGAAAGAACCAAATTATTGAAATAAACCTACGCTTGGTGAAGGTGAGTTTGAAGATAGAACAATTCCTTCTGTCGTGTATCCTCGATTGATGCAGCCTCGGATGCTTCAATTGTTAATTTGAGTATTGAGCGAAAGGTTACACCTATGGGTTCTATATTGTAGGTCAATCCTATTCCACTAGTACCAATGGGCAGCATAGGGGAAGAAGCACTACACCAAGGAATCAACAATACGAAAACTTTGTTATAAATTTCCCTTTTCCTTATTGGTATCGGGACTAACAAGAATGGTTGGGACAACAAACATCCATCTCGTTCGTACTTTGGATACCCGTATAACCATCAAAGATCGTTGAAGTGACTAATTCCTGAAAATAGGAGGCGTTGAGGACAAAGAAATTGTTGGAGTTACCATTTCCATCTAGCACTAATATGATTGGTGTTAAAAAAACCTCTTGCGGGAAGGCTGGCTAGAGATTTCTTGTAAAAATACCAGCTCCTGTCAGTTCATAATGAGAATAGTTAAATTTTGATTCCATGGATTATTCCCCTTAGTACTATGCACAGAAGGGGGGAGCCGTATGAGATGAAAATCTCACGTACGGTTCTGGAACGGAGATTCTTTGAATAGAATGAACGACCGTAACGGATGTTGGCTCAATCCGAAGGAAATTATGCGGAAGCTTTACAGAATTATTATGAAGCTACGCGACCAGAAATTGATCCCTATGATCGAAGTTATATACTCTATAACATAGGCCTTATACACACAAGCAACGGAGAGCATACAAAGGCTTTGGAATATTATTTCCAGGCACTAGAACGAAACCCATTTTTACCACAAGCTTTTAATAATATGGCCGTGATCTGTCATTACGTGCGACTATCTCCACTATAGAAAGAAGGAAAAAAAGATCAAATCAACTAGTAAATACTAGAAAAAAAAAAAAATGGGCTTTCTACATATGCATCGTTCAAAGCAACGATTTTGATCAGCTGTAGCAAGGAAAGAGACTTCACGAGAACCAAAATAGGAAGAAATAGATACGGCCTATATATTCTATGGATAAAGGATCGAATTGATAGAGAAAGCACCGTAAAGATCAATTAGCGAGCTATTGGGTCGATACAGTTAAGAACTGCTTACTTATGTCATGATATGGAATAAAAGTTAGGAATCAACTTATGTAATAGAGTCGATCCACTAAGGTATTGAGCAGCGGTGTAGCATCAGATCCCAAAGATAGTAAGTTCTTTTTTTTCTTATGGAGGAAAAAAGTCTTTTTCAAAGATTCTATATGAATTTCATATATGAAACCGAGATAGTTACCTTTCAGAAAATTCTAACGATATAGGGAAATATCTATGTTTCATTCGTCTGAAGGTAGGAAAAAAGATAAAACTAATTATTGATCAAAATAAGAGTTTGAAACTTAATGTAATTAACTTCTTTTGTTTTTGTTAACCCAAGAAAAAATGGGATAGATTTATGAGAAATCTAATTCAGTTAGCATAGGATAGATTAAGATGGAACGCAAAAAGAATCGATTGCTGAGCCGTATGAGGTAGGAAACTCTCAAGTACGGTTCTAAGGAAAGGAACCACCTATTCCGACCGGGGAGAACAGGCCATTCTACAGGGTGATTCCGAAATTGCGGAGGCTTGGTCCGATCAAGCTGCTGAGTATTGGAAACAAGCTATAGCGCTTACTCCAGGTAATTATATTGAAGCACATAATTGGTTGAAGATCACGAGGCGTTTCGAATTCGAATAAGACCACTCTTTTGTTTAATTCATTAAAATTGGGTGTTGGATCCATCAATCAAATAAAATAGATCGTTCCTATGAGAAGATCCAATCAAGAATTTCATT